AAATACTTGTATGCATCAAAAACCTCAGGTTCAACGGGGTAAATGTATTAAAAAAGGACAAATTTTAGCGGACGGTGCGGCTACAGTTGGGGGGGAACTCGCTTTAGGAAAAAACATATTAGTAGCTTATATGCCATGGGAAGGTTACAATTCTGAAGACGCAGTACTAATTAGCGAACGTCTGGTATATGAAGATATTTATACTTCTTTTCACATCCGAAAATATGAAATTCAGACTCATGTGACAAGCCAAGGCCCTGAAAGAATCACTAAAGAAATACCGCATTTAGAGGCTTATTTACTCCGCAATTTAGACAGAAATGGAATTGTGAGACTTGGATCTTGGATAGAAGCTGGTGATATTTTAGTAGGGAAATTAACGCCTCAGACAGCGAACGAATCGTCGTATGCCCCCGAGGATAGATTATTACGAGCCATACTTGGTATTCAGGTATCCACGGCAAAAGAAACTTCTCTAAAACTACCTATAGGTGGAAGAGGTCGAGTTATTGATGTGAGATGGATCCAGAAAAGGGGGAGTTCCAGTTATAATCCAGAAATGATTCGTGTATATGTTTTACAGAAACGTGAAATCAAAGTGGGTGATAAAGTAGCTGGAAGACATGGGAATAAAGGTATCATTTCAAAAATTTTGCCCAGACAAGATATGCCCTATTTTCAAGATGGAACAACTGTTGATATGGTCTTTAACCCCCTAGGAGTACCCTCACGAATGAATGTGGGACAGATATTTGAATGCTCCCTCGGGTTAGCGGGGGATCTGCTAAAGAGACATTATAGAATAGCACCTTTTGATGAGAGATATGAGCAAGAAGCTTCAAGAAAACTAGTGTTTCCTGAATTATATGAAGCCAGTAAGCAAACAAAAAATCCATGGGTATTTGAACCTGAGTATCCGGGAAAAAGCAGAATATTTGATGGAAGAACAGGAGATCCTTTTGAACAACCTGTTCTAATAGGAAAGCCCTATATTCTGAAATTAATTCATCAAGTTGATGATAAAATCCATGGGCGTTCTAGTGGACCTTACGCACTTGTTACACAACAACCCCTTAGGGGAAGGGCCAAGCAAGGGGGACAACGAGTAGGAGAAATGGAAGTTTGGGCTCTAGAGGGATTTGGTGTTGCTCATATTTTACAAGAGATGCTTACTTATAAATCCGATCATATTAGAGCTCGTCAAGAAGTACTTGGTGCTACGATCGTTGGGGGAACAGTACCTAATCCCGGGGATGCTCCAGAATCTTTTCGATTGCTCGTTCGCGAACTACGATCTTTGGCTCTAGAATTGAATCATTTCCTTGTATCTGAGAAGAACTTCCAGATTAATAGGAAGGAAGCTTGATCTGAATGAATCAGATTTTCTATTCTATGATCGATCGGTATAAACATCAACAACTTCGAATTGGACCGGTTTCTCCTCAACAAATAAGGACTTGGGCCAACAAAATCTTACCTAATGGAGAGATAGTTGGAGAGGTGACAAAACCCTATACTTTTCATTACAAAACCAATAAACCAGAAAAAGATGGATTGTTTTGTGAAAGAATCTTCGGGCCTATAAAAAGTGGAATTTGTTCTTGTGGAAATTATCGAGTAATCAGAGCTGAAAAAGAAGACTCAAAATTTTGTGAACAATGCGGCGTAGAGTTTGTTGATTCTCGGATACGAAGATATCAAATGGGATACATCAAACTCGCATGTCCAGTGACTCATGTGTGGTATTTGAAACGTCTTCCTAGTTATATCGCGAATCTTTTGGATAAACCCCTTAAGGAATTAGAAGGCCTAGTATACTGCGATGTGTGATTTGATCGAAATTTTCATTTTACAGATTCGGAATGAGAAACTGTCATCCCAATCTGATTGGGATGCCCCCGACTCTGACATGTGTCTTGGTAGGAGTAACATGAAGCTCAGAATTGTGGGTGTATTCAAGACTTCCAAATGAACGGGGAATTGATCCATGGTCGATTCCGTAACAGATAAATAGGAATCGCTAGTTATACCTCGTGAAAAAAAAAACTTTTTCGTGGAATTAGCCATTCCATTTCTTTTAGAGAGAAGTTCTGTTCAAGCAAGCAAATATGGCATGGTTACGGGAGTCTATCTATCGCATATATGCTTCAAAGGGCGTCATGGCATAACCATCGAGGTGAGTAGGGACCTAAAAGATCGAATGGAACGATATATCGACAAGTAAATCCCTTACGAACGAGTACCAAAGCATTCCTTTAAAGGAATTTTTCGTTTTAGGGGAGGTAGACTACTCAAATAATTTCATTTCACATTTCCATTTCGTCGTAAAGAATAAATTCAATAATTTAGAAGGTTGTTAAATTAAAGTCAAAAGAAGAATGAATCAATCAAAGATTGGTTCTTGCTGGGAACTTGAGTAAGGAGTAGCTTTTTCTAAGGGTTTACCAAATAAAGTTTAAAAATAAGAACCCCTTTATTTATTTTGCGTAACTACTTGAGC